ATAATTCTTTCCTATTTATAAAGATAGGGGACATAACTCACATGGATATAGTAAGTCTCGCTTGGGCTGCTTTAATGGTAGTCTTTACATTTTCCCTTTCACTCGTAGTGTGGGGAAGAAGTGGACTTTAGAAGTACTACTAATTGAGTTGAGGAATCAAACTGTATCAATTGTTTTATAGATCGTTCTGCAACGCGTTTTGAACTATTTAAAATCAAAATATCTGAATTTCCAATTCCATTGGAGTCCTATGGAGTAATGTATGATAGGAATCATACTCTTTCAATCAAAGAAATATTTCAATGATTCCCATGTTTGTATTTCGAAAGGAAAGGGATCCAGATGATTGGAAATTTTTTCCAATCTAATTCTTCTGAAATTTTCTATTTCAATTAAGGGGCTCTTACTATCCTTATAGATTAGATGGATACTGAGGAAGACCGGACCTTTTTTCGATCCCTCTTTACTCTTCAAAGAAGAAGTCGTTTTGTTAAGTGTATACGCACTTTCTATGAGAAATGATATAGGCATAGTGGTTGTCTAACGAGAGACTATGCAATAATAAGATCTTGCCTTGGACGAGTCACATATTGCGCATTTACCGCTGGGTTTCTAATTTTATAAAGGAGATTTTTGCTTTATCGACTTATTTCATATCATGGTTCGGGCGTTAAAAATCGGTGAGGTTTACTCTTCCTTTTCGAAATCCGAAGAAGTGCCCGTGGGCCTCCTGTCAATAGTTAAATCAATTATTTCTTCGGAATACTAAAAAAAAGATTACTACGCGATTTTAGTAATCTATATGCCCATATCGTTTTTCAATCATTGATTCTTTCCATAAATACCGATATTCAGATTGGAAATCATAAAAAATCTAGTAATTCGAATCATAATTAGAATCATAAGATAAGAGTTCAGACGATTATTTCAAATTGATCGGAACAAGTAGATGTAGCAAATAAATAGAATTGGGTGCTATGTCAATTCCATACAATATAGGGAATTGATATACACATATATGAAGAGAATATTGTAGATTGATCTATATAAAATGAAGCCTCTATCTTTATTCTAGAGTAGAACTTTATAGACTAAAAGATAGATAGTATGGTAAGAAAGAAATAGATGAATCTTTCTTTCTTACCATACTATCGAATTCATAAAATACTGCCGATTATAGTCCGCTCATTTCATTTAAGACGCGAAATTGGAATCCTTTTCATTTTACTTCGTCCATTTTTGATAAGAACTCAGAAGGAAAGTTTCATTCAAATTCATTTGAAAATTTAATTGAATTAATCATTTTGACTGACTGTTTTTACGTAAATGATAAGTAGAAAAGCGGTAGGAACTAGAATGAATAGTGCAGTAGCAATAAATGCAAGAATATTTACTTCCATAATCTCATCGGTTTTTTTACTTCGCAATAACTCGGGATTTAATCCCATAGAGATGATAAATCTTTCGCCTGTAAATTCAATGAATGAATTACCTCTCGACGATCTTGAATCGGATCAATATCATGAATAACAATATCTGAGTTATCAAATCAATTCGTCGTCGAGACTTGAATAGTATAACACAGGAAGTTCTTTTATCCATACCGAATCCAAACTTGGATTCCTGACCCAATCAATCCAAAATTCCTTTATTTATCATTTGTTTCCCTTCTTTTTTCTATAACCTACCTTACGTCTTCCTTGTACAATCATCTGATGAAGTATCATCAGATTGCCCTTCCACTTCGATTAGTCACATAGTTACAAACCCAAACAAACAAGAAAAGCGAAATGGAAAAAAAAAGAGTTAAGTTCTAAACTCCTTGTGATTTTTTGGAAGACGAAGACAAAGAAGTTTGATAAAGATGAGGCCGGTATAAAAAATCTAATATCACTATTTTAGGGTTTGTTATTTCTTCGATGGGACCTTAAAAAAAAATGGAAAAATAGGAAAGAAAAAAAGCCCCTTTGTTTTGGAAATTGAATTCTGCCCCCTGACATCCTTTCATAGAAAGGGAGAAATTAATTGATGTATTTATTGGATCCGTCGGGACTGACGGGGCTCGAACCCGCAGCTTCCGCCTTGACAGGGCGGTGCTCTGACCAATTGAACTACAATCCCAGGGAAATAAGGGATCTAGCAGAAAATTTGATTCTTTTTTTATCTTCGTATTTCGTATGGGGTATTTCGGAAGGACAAGGGGGTTATACCATCTCATGGTAGATTGGCGAATTATTGGGCCGAGCTGGATTTGAACCAGCGTAGACATATTGCCAACGAATTTACAGTCCGTCCCCATTAACCGCTCGGGCATCGACCCAGGAAGAATCCACTTTAGGCTTATTGGTAATCCATGATCAACTTCCTTTCGTAGTACCCTACCCCCAGGGGAATTCGAATCCCCGCTGCCTCCTTGAAAGAGAGATGTCCTAAACCACTAGACGATGGGGGCCGACTTGCCCAACCGCCCTCATACTATGATCATAGTATGAACAGTTTT